AGCTATATTAATAAAGAGAATTTTTTCAAATCTATTGAAAGACTTAAAAGTCTAATTGGATTTAGAAAGAAAAAAGATTTTCTTGTTCCTGAAAATCTTTTATCCACTAGAAGTCGTAGAGAGTTGAGAATTCTACTCTCTTTCAATTCAAAAAAAGAAAATGATATTCATATGAATACAGAACTTTTCAAAAGTAATAATAGAAAAAACTGCAGCCGCTTTGACATTATAGAAAAAAGTCAATATGACATTATAGAAAAAAGTCAATATTTTGATAGAGAGAAAAAGAAACTACTTCAATTCAAACTTTTTCTTTGGCCCAATTTTCGATTCGAAGATTTAGCTTGTATGAACCGCTTTTGGTTTAATACAAATAATTCCAGTCGGTTCAGTATGTTAAGGATACGTATCTATCCACAATTGAAAATGAAATAAAGGTACGTTTGTCATATATATATATTCTATAGCATATCTGATCTAATATAGGAAAACAAGGAATGTGTCTATATCCTTGTTTTCCATTCTATATTCTATTCTGATACCTGGAATTCGATTGCCTATCAATTCTATCTAGAAAGGAAGCCATGGAATTTACTTTGAGATACAAAATTTTCTCTTTTGTAAGTGAAGAGATATACTATCCTTTTTTATTTCTAGCCAACTAAAAAAAAAGAAAAAAAAATTGTATTAATTAATAAGAAATTCTATTTGACAAAATTCGGAATTGCTAACGAATTGAAGATTTTTGTGTATAAAAAGAAAAATGAATTGACATTCTTATTTATTATTCTTATTCCATTTTTTGTTATTATTCCTGATCAATAAAACTATTTTAAAAATGGGCGGTAGGAGGAGGATTTCATTTTATGGTAAAAAATTCACCATCTTTATTTCAAAAGAGGAAAACCCCGGATCCGTTGAATTTCAAATAATAAGCTTTACTAATAGGATACGAGGACTTACTTCACATTTTCAATTGCATAGAAAAGACTATTTATCTCAAAGAGGTTTGCGGAAAATTCTAGAAAAACGACGACGGCTACTATCTTATTTGGCAAAGAAAAACCCACTAGGTTATAAAAACTTAATTAGCGAGTTGGATATTCGGGAGTCAAAAACGCGGTAATTTGAAATTTAATTATTTGATTTATTCGATCTTGAATTTTGATGAATTTCTTTTCGTCTTCAGCAATTCATAGAAGAATGAATCGAGGAAATCACTATGAATGTACCAGCTAAAAGAAAAGATTTTATGATAGTCAATATGGGTCCCCATCACCCATCAATGCACGGTGTTCTTCGACTCATCCTTACTCTAGACGGTGAAGATGTTATTGACTGTGAACCAATATTAGGTTATTTACACAGAGGAATGGAAAAAATTGCGGAAAACCGAACAATTATACAATATTTGCCTTATGTAACACGTTGGGATTATTTAGCGACTATGTTCGCAGAAGCAATAACAGTAAATGGGCCAGAACAGATTGGAAATATTCAAGTACCTAAAAGAGCCAGCTATCTCAGAGTAATTATGTTAGAGTTGAGTCGTATAGCTTCTCATCTGTTATGGCTTGGTCCTTTTATGGCGGATATTGGTGCACAAACTCCTTTTTTCTATATTTTTAGAGAAAGAGAGTTAATATATGATTTATTTGAAGCAGCTACAGGTATGAGAATGATGCATAATTATTTTCGTATCGGAGGAGTAGCAGCAGATCTGCCTTATGGTTGGCTAGATAAATGTTTAGATTTTTGTGATTATTTTTTAACAAGAATTGCTGAATATCAAAAACTTATCACACGAAATCCCATTTTTTTAAAACGAGTTGAGGGAGTGGGTATTATTAGTGCAGAGGAAGCAATAAACTGGGGGTTGTCGGGACCAATGTTACGAGCTTCTAGAATACAATGGGATCTTCGTAAAATTGATCATTATGAGTGTTATGATGAATTTGATTGGGAAGTCCAATGGCAAAAAGAAGGGGATTCATTATCTCGTTATTTGGTCCGAATTGGTGAAATGACTGAATCCATAAAAATTATTCAACAAGCTTTGGAAGGAATTCCAGGGGGGGGTCATGAAAATTTAGAAACCAGACGTTTGGATTTTTATAGAAAAAGTGAGCCAGAATGGAACGATTTTGAATACCGATTCATTAGTAAAAAAGCTTCTCCTACTTTTGAATTGACCAAACAAGAACTTTATGTAAGAGTAGAAGCACCAAAGGGAGAATTGGGAATTTTCTTGATAGGGGATCAGACTGGGTTTCCTTGGAGATGGAAAATTCGTCCGCCGGGTTTTATCAATTTGCAAATTCTTCCTCAATTAGTTAAAAGAATGAAATTGGCTGATATTATGACAATATTAGGGAGCATAGATATCATTATGGGAGAAGTTGATCGTTGAAATGATAATTGATACAACAAAAGTACAAGCTATTAATTCCTTTTCCAAATGGGAATCCTTAAAGGAGGCTTTTGAAATTGTGTGGGTACT